TGTTATTTTTTTTTTCATTGTTTTTTGGGGAATATTCAAGAACTAAGACCATTCTAACGCTCCTTTTCTCCACGCATAAACTAAACCAACAATTAGGATAAGTACGAAAATTAAAGCTTCTATAAATGCGGATAACCCCAATATATCGAAACTCATTGCCCATGGATAAAGAAAAACGGTTTCAACATCAAAAACAACAAAAACTAGAGCAAACATATAGTAACGGATTCGAAATTGTAACCAAGCATCGCCCATTGGTTCTATACCCGATTCATAACTAGAAAGTTTCTCCGGCCCTTTGCTAATCGGGGATAAAACTCCGGAAATTAGAAATGCTAAAATAGGAATAGCACTTGATATTATTAGAAATGCCCAGAATATATCATATTCGTAAATCAGAAACATAGGTGCGCTCCTATGAATGTGGAAAATATACTAGATTAGTCGAGTCGAATTGGAATTAATTCCTAACTCATCCATAACGGGTTAGTCAAAACAACAATTTATTTTGATTCAACCACCTAGTTTTCTTTGTTTGCTTTGGTACATGTCTCGTTTCAAGATTCATCGACTATAATTTTTCCATTACGTTTACTTCGATTTTCAAATTTTTTTTCGATATTGATATAATATTGATATATACTATTGATAGAGTATAAATAGATATTGCTCTTATTTATATTATTTCTATATTTATAGAAATAAGACTCTCCTTTCGCTTTTTCATTTCACCTTCACTTCGGATTCTTTCTACAAAAGGGGGAATTCAAAATAGAAAATTTTCATTTTTTGTTTAGTTGTTTAGAATTTTGAAATTCTATTTTCAAATTCTATTAGAAATTTTCATTTTATTAGAAAATAAAAAAAAAACAGAAATTCAAAATCAAAATGGAATCAAAATGGAATATTTAAAATTGAAAGAAATTGAATTTTTATTTATTTCTATATTTTTTATTTATTTACATTACATATTTAACATAAATATTTTAACATAAATATTCTATTTCCTATTTATATATTCTATATAATTCTATTTATTCTCTATTATTTTATTATAATTATTTTAATTATATTTAATTATATATTAATTATAATTATTATTTATATATAATTATATTCTTATTTATATATAATTCTTATTTATATATAATTCTTATTTATATATTAATTATTTATTAATTATTTATATATATATATATAATTAATTTTATATAAAATTAATATAAAAATATATAATTAATATAAAATTAATATAAAATATAAATGAAAATATAAATATAAAATATATATTAAAATGAAATATTAAATTAAATATTTTAAATTAAATATTAATATATATTAATATATATATAGAATTCTATATTTAATTCTATTTTTTTTTAGGGCTATACGGACTCGAACCGTAGACCTTCTCGGTAAAACAGATCAAACTGATTATTATCAAAATGATTCGAACTTTTTCAAAGACCCAACATGCATTTTTTTGCATTGGGCTCGTTCATTAACTGATATAAATAATCAGTTAGTCTACCATAATTCTCTTGGCAGAAAGATAAGAAGATGGCTCCATGTGCTCTGATTTATGGATTCCGATCCGAGAGCACTACCAAAGTGTTTCAAAGAAAGGTTATCCTGACGTAGGTCTGCTTTTGGCTTAAATTAACCTAAGTTAAATGGAATCTCCACCGCCCCGCTTCTGCTTAAAGAATCAAATATGAAACTTCATACACCTTAAAGTTCATAGGATAGGACGAAAAGAGAATTTTTTGAGGTCCTTATACTCATTATGCCTAGCATTGAATAAACTGGGTATTCACCCTATCAAGGCCTTAAATCAATGATGAGTTCTGTTCGGCGTCTAAAAAGGCACCTAAATTGGACCGAACCCTTTGTGTCAGGCTATTGTTCTTTTGTTCCCTAAAAATCATGGAGTAAGACATCGACTTCTCAATAAGTCTTTTGATTACATGATGGACTTCTTTGAAAAAAACAGTGGCGCGCGTGTAAACGAGGTGCTCTACCTAACTGAGCTATAGCCCTTGTGTTTGTGATACATATTTTATCATGTCAATAATTTCTTGTCAAGATGAATATTATATGATCCAACATCCTATTTGTTTGATCTCTTTGATCCGTATTGCTTATAAATAATATTCCATTTATAATCCATCGATGTGATGGATTCCATTTCTTTCTCTTTGTGATGATAAATGACCTACTTAACTCAGTGGTTAGAGTATTGCTTTCATACGGCGGGAGTCATTGGTTCAAATCCAATAGTAGGTAGAACTTATTAGATATCAGAATCCATGTTATCTAATAAGAATAAGTTTTTTTACCCACCTTATTTTTTTACCTTATTTTATTGATTTCTTTTTCGTTCCATTCTTTTGACATTCTTTTGAATTGAAAAAATTTTTCGTTGTATTATAATCTGATTCTACTTAATGATTCTATTCAAAAAAAAAAAAAAATAAGGATTGTATAAACAGAACTTCAA